AAAGTCTAGCCTCTGTTCTTCCTTAGATCCCTTATTTTACTCCGATAGTATCATAGATCGGGGTCGATGCAGAGGAAATGAATGCATTTCCATACTATAAATAAGTAAGTGGAATAGATAGAACATTGGGTCGTGCCACATCACTTATTCTACGGGATCTTACGGAGCCTGTTCATGCATGACATAATTCGGGTATGATCATAGAAAAGATTCTCCTCAGCGAACCGGCCTATCCTATGCTACATAGGGGGATTTACGTGGTGGTTGGATGCGGAGACACGCTTGGTTGTGAATTCCAACGTGGCGGATAAAATAATATATCGGCATGGCCCAATCAATAATTCAAGTCACACACTCCCATAATCCATCCTCTTTTCGGAGAATCTACTTCAACTATTCGTATCAAATAAGAAATACAATACTTCGTTCGGAGTTGAAGAGAAGTATCCAAAAAACATGTCTTATTTTTTCAATAATACATATTTGTAGCAATGAAATACTATTGGTCCTCCCCGATACGATATATGAGAAATTACAAATATCTATGATCTGTCTTCTCTATACTCTATAAAGCTATAAAGGACCCGAAATACCTTGCTTACGTATCATTGGGAAGTGCATTAACATAAATACGGCAGTAAGAAGAGGCAATACAAAAGTGTGTAAACTATAAAAACGGGTCAAAGTAGATTGGCCCACACTAGCACTTCCGCGTAATAACTCTACCAAAGGCGATCCTATTACAGGAATAGCGTCAGGTACGCCTGTCACGATTTTTACTGCCCAATAACCAATTTGGTCCCGAGGTAAGGAATAACCAGTTACACCAAAAGATGCAGTCAATACAGCCAGAACCATGCCTGTAACCCAAGTTAATTCGCGGGGTTTTTTAAACCCACCTGTAAGATACACACGAAATACGTGCAGAATCATCATTAGAACCATCATACTTGCTGACCATCGATGAACTGATCGAATTAACCAACCAAAGTTGGCTTCAGTCATTATGTATTGAACAGAGGAAAAAGCCTCCGTAACGGTTGGACGGTAGTAAAAAGTCATAGCAAAACCCGTAGCTACTTGTACTAAAAAACAAGTAAGCGTGATCCCCCCTAGACAATAAAATATGTTGACATGGGGAGGAACATATTTACTAGTTATATCATCTGCAATCGCTTGAATCTCGAGACGTTCCTCGAACCAATCATATACTTTATTGAGATAGGTAATCCGAGAGGACCCCCCCCCGAGAACCGTATATGAGAATTTCATCTCGTACGGCTCAAACAGAAACACACAAATACTGATTTCGACGGATATGTAATAGAAAGTTCAAAACTTCTTAGCCGCTTGATTCAATTTGTCCCAAAGATAGGAAGTCAAAAAATCCGAAATCTCTTCTTTGTGATGCTAATGCCAAAAAATATCAAGTCAGCTCGTCTGTCTTTCTTTATGTTGATCGTTATAGGCCTCTTGAATCTTCTCTTTCCTATTTTTGTTTGTTATTTAATTTGTTGTTTTTTTGTGCGTAATGCGGATCGACTCTTGTTTTACTATTGATAGGAATTCTCTTGTTGAGACCCTATGAATCAATTAAAACCTCAGATTCATACAAAAACCACGATGATTTAGCCCCAAGCTAAATTCAAAGGTTCTCTGAGTAAAAACCGTTTGATCATCACTTATTCAATTTCAATGAGTGGATGTAATGACTCAACAAAATCTAGAGAAAGAAGTTGTTCTTCGGACAAAATGAAAATGAATAAGTCTAAAGAAAGAAAAATTGTTTAATTTAGGAAATACCCATCTGAAATTGTTTTTTTTAGTCCGGTTTCGAGGTCTGAATAGTAGGTATGAATCATAGTTCAAATATTTCTTTTCTTAATCTATTCTATAATATTCCGTGTTCCAGATATTAGAATAAATATCCGACGGGGTAGAATCATCTTAATAGAGATGACAGGACCATTCTCTGCATTATCAATAGGATCAATTATAACAAGTCACACGCTCATATTCCGGAAATACCGAAAAAAAGAAATACCACAGTCGAACTACCAGAAGGGTCTATAAATCTGAGTCTTAAATAATTTTTTTTTTTTGATTGAAAAACTAGGGCTTCATAGTTCTTATAAACCTAACTCATTGAAATTCCATCCAGTAAAACGGAAGAATTATAAATTTCCAAAATAATAGATAGGAATATCGCAAATAGAGCCATTGCAACTCCCATAAGTGGTGTAGTCCCCCAGCCCGGAGCTACTTTACCATATTCCGAATTCAAAGGTTTCAATAAATTCCCTACGGCAGTTTGTCTTGGCTTAGATCTAGAACTACCCTCGACGGTTTGTGTAGCCATAAATCCTATTTAATCATTGGTTGAGATCTGTTGACTTTGTATACCATTCCGTTGTAGTTGTAAATAAACGATCTTCTCGTAGATCCGTTGTGATCTTGAAATTATCTAAAAATGGAAACAGCAACCCTAGTCGCCATCTTCATATCTGGTTTACTTGTAAGCTTTACGGGGTACGCCTTATATACCGCTTTTGGGCAACCCTCTCAACAACTAAGAGATCCATTCGAAGAACACGGGGACTAGACTAGTTGAAGTAATGAGCCTCCCGATATGGGAGGCTCATTACTTCAGTTGATATAATGAAAAATCATTTCATTTTTTAGTCGGAACCTTAGGCGGTTCTCGAAAAAAGATAGCGAAAAAAATTATCCCTAAAGTCGAGACTAAAAGGAATGTATAAACCAATGCTTCCATAGATTTGATCGTGGTTTACAATTATAGCTTTCATACCTATTCGTTTGAGTGGGATCATTTACCATATCATATAAAAAGGGGGAAAGAATCAAAGAAAAGAAGGCGATTCAAGTCAATATTTCTCGGGTACCCTATTCAAATAAAAAAAAAAAATAGAAATAGAGGCGAAAGATGCCAGAGCAATCTTGTATCAAACTACTTGTCTCTTTGTAGTTGGATCTCCAAGTTTTTTGAATGCTCCAAATTCCACTTGAGCATCCAAATCTGGATCAATACCAGCAAAAACATCTCTGAACAAAGTTCTAGCGCCATGCCAAATGTGCCCAAAAAAGAAAAGCAAAGCAAACGAAGCATGCCCAAAAGTGAACCAACCCCTTGGACTACTACGAAAAACACCATCGGATTTCAAAGTAGCCCGGTCTAATTCAAAAATTTCACCTAATTGTGCGCGCCTAGCATATTTTTTCACAGTAGCGGGATCACTATAACTGACTCCATTGAGTTCGCCACCATAGAACTCAACAGTTACACCTACTTGTTCAACACTATACTTTGATTCTGCCCTTCGAAAAGGAACATCTGCCCTCACAATTCCATCTCCATCTACTAAAACTACTGGGAATGTTTCAAAAAAAGTAGGCATACGACGTACAAAAAGCTCGCGCCCTTCTTTATCTCTAAAGACGGGGTGTCCTAACCATCCAACAGCTATTCCATCTCCACTGTCCATTGAACCCGCCCTGAATAATCCCCCTTTTGCCGGATTATTACCAATGTAATCATAAAAAGCTAATTTTTCGGGAATTTTAGACCAAGCTTCCGATAAACTTAGATTTTCGGCTAGTCCAGCGCCAACTCTTCGATATATCTCTTGCTGGAAGTATCCCTGATCCCACTGATAACGAGTGGGACCAAATAACTCGATTGGGGTCGTTGCTGAACCATACCACATAGTTCCAGCAACAACAAAAGCTGCAAAAAAAACCGCAGCGATACTACTAGAAAGTACAGTTTCAATATTGCCCATACGTAATCCTTTATATAGACGTTGAGGCGGACGGACACTAAGATGGAATAGGCCTGCTAATATGCCCAATGTACCTGCTGCAATATGATGAGAGGCGATTCCTCCCGGAACAAAAGGATCAAAACCTTCCGCACCCCACGCTGGACTTACAGATTGCACTTTTCCAGTTAGTCCATAAGGATCGGACACCCATATTCCAGGACCATATAAGCCTGTTACATGAAATGCGCCAAAGCCAAAGCAAGCCACCCCTGAGAGAAATAAATGAATTCCAAAGATTTTTGGCAAATCTAAAGAAGGTTTTCCTGTACGTTCATCACAGAATATTTCTAGGTCCCAATACACCCAATGCCAGATGGCCGCCAAAAAGCACAAGCCAGAAAACACAATATGTGCCCCTGCCACGCCTTCATAACCCCAAATACCCGGATTCGTTATAGTTCCTCCTGAAATACTCCAACCACCCCACGAATTGGTTATTCCTAAACGAGTCATGAAGGGTATAACGAACATACCTTGTCTCCACATTGGATCAAGAACGGGGTCAGAGGGATCAAAAACCGCTAATTCGTATAGAGCCATTGAACCGGCCCAACCAGCAACTAGAGCCGTATGCATTATATGGACAGAAAGCAATCGGCCGGGATCATTCAATACGACAGTATGAACACGATACCAAGGCAAACCCATGGAAATACCCCTTTCTCAAAGAAAAATAGACACTATGTAACTTTATCGCATTGCAATATACTTATACTATGTACCTAACCTTTTCAGCGAATTTCGTATGAGAAAAGGTTACTTTTTTTTCTATTCCGTTGAAAATAACGGAAGAATTCTGTTCGTAAGAACAAAGAGAAGCAGATCTATTCTATACCCGATAAGTACGAATACGCAATGGGAGCATTGGTCCCGTTTTGGGGGAACGAATGCATGGATACTTGTTTATTATTCGAACGATTCATCCCTTTGTTAAAATTTTTATTTATTAATTCTGTCTTTTTCTAAAAACCTTCCAATTTGTATATTATTTGTATATTAAAGTAGAATAAATAGAAAAAAAATAATGAAGACAATAAACTCATTCTTACGTTTCCATATTAAAGTGAAGTATATTCATTTTTTTCTTTAATTTAATGCCCATTGGTGTTCCAAAAGTACCTTTTCGGAGTCCTGGAGAGGAAGATGCAGTTTGGGTTGACGTATAGTGCGACTTGTCAGACATATTGGGTCATATGGGATTTTCCCGTTTTCTCCCCCGATCGAGATATCCTCTGTTTCGCCCAAGAAATATTGTATTGATTGAAGAATCAATCATTCGAAGCGTGAAGTGCAATTAGATCAATTTATATTGAGGATCAATATTATTAATTAGAAGAATTTATGGTTGACTTGGACTAAAAAAATAAAGTATCCAGGCTCCGTTCAAAAAATACCAAATTGGTAATATATGTAGAATTGCCGCTTGTAGCATAGACGATTCTTAATTCTTATACTTAATTATAGAGGCGATCTCAAACTGCCATGCCAACCAGTATGATGAATACATCGAATAGTTTGGGGGAGGCATGAAACGAATTGAAAAAGGTCGTAGCAAAAAGAAGTGGTACTGAGATCATTTGTCCTATATGTGCAAATAGAATTCGGATGGATTTTTCCCCGGAGTAGAACATGAACCTAAAAGAATTGAAAGGACCCATTCAGGAACAAGAAAATGACATCGTGATTAAAATCTCGACAAAACAATACATCAATGATAGGGTAATTAAATAAGTTTAGTAAATTTTTTTTTTTAGGGAAGGGGCAAAAACTCATTTTTTTTTTTGAAAAATAGAAAAAACCTTCATAAAAAAAACAGAAATCTGTTACAAAAAAAAGAGATAGGATTGGAATCGACACATTGATTCTTTTTTCGCAATTTTTTTGAACCGTATGCATCCAAAGATGCACGTACGGTTCAAAAGGGATAAATTTTTATCCTAATCAACCGACTTTATCGAGAAAGATTACTTTTTTTAGGCCAAGAAGTTGATAGCGAGATCTCAAATCAACTTGTTGGTCTCATGGTATATCTCAGTATAGAAGATGATACTAAGGATCTTTATTTGTTTATAAACTCCCCTGGCGGATGGGTAATACCAGGAATAGCGATTTATGATACTATGCAATTTGTTTCGCCCGATGTACATACAATATGCATGGGATTAGCCGCTTCAATGGGATCGTTCATTCTGGTCGGAGGAGAAATTACCAAACGTCTAGCATTCCCTCACGCTTGGCGCCAATGAGTTTTTATTTGAAAAAAAAAAAGAAGAAGGCTATGCCTTCGCCATATTGAATATGAATAATAGGTAATAATAGCATGGCACTTCGAGTTCGATATGAACAAACTATTATTGTTTTTCCTAACACGAGATTTTGTATCGAGATAGTAGTATGAAACAAAGGTTATTTCCGATTTGATTTTCTGTGTCGGGAATACATTTCAGCGTCACAAACCATTTTTCTTCCACACCAGAAGTCTCTTTCTGATATTTATCTTCCGAAGAAAAGAGTAAGAAAATGAAAAAAAAAAAGTCATTTTTCCTTATTTGATCGTATCAAAAAGAAACTTTGGGATTGCTAAATCACAGACAAGATAAATATAGAAAGCAACAGAACCATCATAGTATTTTTTTGACTCTTACAATATGAAAAGAAGGGTGGTAAATGGATCATTCAACGATCTAGATCGGTCTTTTTTTTTTTTTCTTCGATAGAATAGAAGAAAAGGAAAAAAGAAATTCCATTGCAGAGCCGTATGCAATGCACAAAAAGTGCCTGTACGGCCGTTCAATTCTATTTGTTTTTTTCTTGTTTTTTTTAGCCCTTATTTTAGTCCAATCGTTTGAGATAGAAGAACCATTCATGCATGATGTTATATCAATATTATCAGGGTTATGATTCACCAACCTGCTAGTTCTTTTTATGAGGCGCAAGCAGGGGAATTTATCTTGGAAGCGGAAGAACTACTCAAACTTCGCGAAACCCTCACAAAGGTTTATGTACAAAGAACGGGTAACCCTTTATGGGTTATATCCGAAGACATGGAGAGAGATGTTTTTATGTCAGCAACAGAAGCCCAAGCTCATGGCATTGTTGATCTTGTAGCGGTCGAAAATGAAACTACTGGGGATTTCGTCTAAATACACGATTCCGTTTCAAACCATAATTCGAATTTTCCGTGATTTGATATTGAATGGAAATAATTCATAATCATCAATCATCAGGTTAAGATCGATCTAAACCAACCTATTTTATTATATATATGTATGATATGCCGACAATTAAACAACTTATTAGAAACACAAGACAGCCTATAAGAAATATCACGAAATCCCCTGCGCTTCGGGGATGTCCTCAGCGTCGGGGAACATGTACTAGGGTGTATGTGCGACTCGTTTAGATCATGAGTTCAAACAAATGAAGCAATTTTTCAAGTACCAATCACCAGTACTAATGAATAGGATAGATAGAATGGAAAAAAATTATTTACTATCTAAAACTAAAAATGAGGATCCATCATTTACCTATATTTTTGTGTATGAAATTTATGGTTTCCATTGGTGCAAATCCAATCACCTCAATTTGAGATGAGAAGCAATTCCCCATTGGTAGCAAATAGTTATCTATTAAGCGGGGGAAATAGTACTATAAGAAGCAAAAAAGGTTATGTTCCTATTCTTTGAAAGAACGGACTAACAAGGTCAGCTACCTAGCCAACTTTCATAATTAAATGCCGTCACTGTATGGATAACCCTTTTGTGAAAAGAGCTATTACTGATTGGTAGAGCTAAAGAGTGTGAACTATACAAGTTCACAATAACCTTTGATTAAATGAAAGAAGAGGCTCCGGTGTATAGAGAGGACCTCACCGTTTACGAAGTAACCATAGAAACGATGGAACCCGCTATTTTTTTTTTTTCTTTTATTTATTTCATATCGCTAGAATTTCTTATTTCCAGGTATTTTACCCGGAAGGAATAAAAAATCGTGGTTGGGAAGGTCATAGTAGCAAAAGCCATTGGAATTTATATTTTATATATCGGAATAATCCGTTTTGTTATTAATTAACCGGGGGGATAAAAGGATGACTGAAAGAAAAGAAATCAATTAGTTATTCATTAAAGTTTCATTTGATTCAATGACCAGAGTTAGACGAGGATATATAGCTCGGAGACGTCGAACAAAAATTCGTTTATTTGCATCAACCTTTATAGGGGCTCATTCAAGACTTACCCGAACCACTACTCAACAGAAAATGAGAGCTTTGGTTTCCTCTCATCGGGATAGGGGCAGGCAAAAGAGGGACTTTCGTCGTTTGTGGATCACTCGGATAAATGCAGCAGCTCGTGAGAATGGGGTACTCTATAGTTATAGTAGATTAATACACAATCTGTACAAGAAGCAATTGCTTCTTAATCGTAAAATACTTGCGCAAATAGCTATATCAAATAAGAATTGTCTTTACATGATTTCCAATAAGATTATCAAATTAAAGAGATTCTAAAGTAATATATAGGAATGACTGAAACAGAATTGAATTCCCCGGAGAATGGACTCCGGGAAGATAGAATAAAAATGAATTTAAGAAATTAAGAAGAAATTAAGATAAGTAGCGGGAATGAATGAACATCTTTCAAAAAAAAAAAAAGATTTCTTCTTTCCCTATTTGTCGTTTCTTATAACACAACAATCAAATCTTGATTCAAGGCTTTTTCGAGCAAAACATCAATCTGAGCTTGAGTTCCGATTGGAGTTTTGAATCAACGGAAGAGTATATCTATTTATTTCTGGTTCTAGGACCAGTCGTTCTAGGGATCGACTCGTTTCTTTCAAACTGTTTTTCATTATTAAGAAAAGGTAACAAAGATAAAATACGAGCTTGTTTTATAGCAATAGTAATTAATCGTTGTTGTTTCAAGGTTAATCTATTCACCCGCCTAGATAATATTTTTCCTTGTTCACTAATAAATCGACTAATTAAACTCATGTTTCTATAATCAATTCGATCCCCCGATTCAATTGGGGGAAAACGCCTACGAAAAGATCGCTTGGATTTACGAAAAGGTTGCTTGGATTTATCCATGGTTTATTCCTTATCTCTAAAATTAGATTTCTTTATTCATCTCAGATCCGACCGAAATAGGTTTTATTTGTATTTTGATTTGTATATTATATACATATATATATATGTTAAGTTTTTCCTTTTCCTGCTTCTTTGAAAGATCATACACACGTTCCATTCGATCTATTTCTTTATTTCCCCATGAATCGTATGCTTGTGACAATAGCGACAAAATTTTCTCAAGTCTAATCGACTGGGTGTATTGTGTCGATTCTTTTGAGTAATATATCTAGAAATGCCCGGCGATTCCTTATTGACACCGTTTTGGACACAACTGGTACATTCCAAAATAACTCTAACTCGGACATCTTTACCTTTAGCCATGAACCTCCTTTGCATTTTTGATCGACTTAACTCTTCTAGTTTCGACCCGAACCTAAGAAGACGAAAAGAACAAAAAAGAAAAAAAATCAATATAAAAAGAAGTTACTAACTATAAATTCCATTTTTAAGGATTTCGTTGTAATTCTAATTAATATTAATAGAAATTAATAGAATATTCTATAGTAATAAAGTAATAATGTAAGTAATACAATTTTTTCTAACTATCAATTATTCTTAATTCTAATTCCAGTATTTCATTTCAATATCCTTTTTTCTATGCTACGATTTCGTGGAGCTTTTATTTACCTTACCCTAGACTGGACCCCTTTTCCATTTCTGTTCTCCAAAATAGGATCTTAGATTCATCGGATTTTTGCTGAAGTTCAATACACTTTTCTTTCCTTCCTATCCTAAAGAACTGAAAAAAAAAAAGAGGGGGTGAAGTTTTAGTCACGTCACGTAGAATTGTATCTCCAATTTTCTTCATTTTTTCTAATATCAACAACTAGAATTAAAAAAAGGGGAATGACAAAGCATCTGGGAATAAACGATTAATTTCTATCAATAGACCTGCTAAAGACCCAAACCATAGAGTAGTTAGCACGGGTGCTGTGGAGAGATATGTTTTTATATCTCGCATTGAAAATCCTCCTTCTTTATTGTAATACATATATGGTCAGATGCTGTACTTCAAGGTCATTTGTATTTT